TCTCTTTTTTCTAACTGTAATGACTAGAAGTGATACTGATAATAATGATCCACATAAGAGGGCCGCATAGCCTAATATCATCATACTTACGTGCATTATTAGCCACTCGGATTGAAGAGCGGGTACTAATATTCTGGATTCGTGTATTTCAGTTAAAAGACCTGAAGTAGTAAAGCCCTGGGAAAAAATAGCACTTGGGCCAATTATTGTGCTTAGAGGATTTTGATTTTTTTTGAAATATGGAACTATATAAATAAAGGAAAAACTCCATGAAAGAAAGATTAACGATTCATATAAATCACTTAGTGGAAAATGTCCCGAATAAATCCAACGAGTAATTAATAATCCTGTTATACAGAAAAAATTCATTATCATGCCCTTTTCGGATGAATCATATAGTTTTACGATTTCATCGACTAAAAAGGTTATCAAATGAATTGTAATTATAATTGAAACGATGGAAAAAGAAATATGAGTTAATATATGCTCTAAAGTTGAAAATATCATAAAAAAAAAAGTTCCTTAATTATAAAATCGAAATCAGCAATTGAATTTATTATAGGATCTATTTTCTTTTTTTAGGAGATGACATGCCGCCACTCGGACTCGAACCGAGATGCTCTAGCACTGCTTCCTAAGAGCAGCGTGTCTACCAATTTCACCATAGCGGCTTGTCTTGACCTCATAATAGCCTATGAATAAGTAATCGTCTAGATTTAAGAATTCAATTGGGTGAAATCTTTTTTAGGAAAGATTCAAATTGATGAATAAAAATTTGTTCAAATAGGTATTTGAAGGTTCATTATTTGAGTTTAGGGTCTTTGTTTTATTGTGTATTTTATACTCTTCTGGACTTGAACTCTTGTAAAACTAGATAATCCTACTATGAATTAAGGGGTAGAACCCCCCCCAAAAAAAAACATTTTTTTTTAATTAACTGTTTTTGATTTATTTAATTTCAAAAAGTGAAACCAAAAAATCAATTTTATCAATGAACAAAAAAAAAGAGCCTATTTTAGGTCATTCAAAATTGATCCAGAATATTTTCACTAAGTGTTTTTGTGTGGATTGATGGCGAGAGATATATGGGGTCTATATAAGAATTTAGAGAAAATCCATAAGAAAGTTGCACAAAAAAGAAAACCTTATATTACAAGAAAACCTTATATTACAAATAGGTTGATGGGGAAAATAAGACTCCCCACTTTGGAAATAAGAAAATATACTAAAAAGAAAATTGAGTATCTTGTGTTTTTTTGTCAACAAAAAAAAGAATTCTTTTTTTTGAATTAGGTAAGGTAAACAGAAGAATTCTTATTCTACATATTCTAAGAGTGGAACGAATTCCATTCCCTATTGATTAACTCAACAGGGAACGGAATTCGGGAATTTGATTTTCGAAGTGAAATGAGTCAATTTTTGAGTCAGGCTGATTTAGATTCTCCCAACGTGTTATGTTTTATTACTTATTTTATTTGTTTGTTGCACAAAAAAACTTTTTGAATTCCCGGTAGAAAGAGATTTCCCTAAGGAAAATGCTTTTAACGCTGCCCAATATCCCTTCCTTTTCCAAAAGTTTTTACGAATACGCTTTTTTGATGCAGAAGTACGTTTTTTTGGAACTGCCATTTAAATAAAAATTAAGAGATTACTCATTGGTATAGCTGGATGTGAAAGACATCTATTGTTCAAAAAAAATCTGCGCTTTTCTAATTCACTATGTATTTCTTTTCTAGATAATCTTTTTTTTTCTAAAAATCTAAAAGAATAGATAAGATGGGTGAACAATATGGGAAAATCGCATACAATATTACTAAAAATAGAAAAAAGAAGAATATTTTTAGTAACTTGTCAAACTCGGGGAAAATATGCCTAATTTGACTTGAATTTTCAAATTCGAAAGAGATTAGTAATTAATCTCTTTCTTTCATATGATTTCACCAATTGTAAATTCTTGATTTGAATATTTGAAGTATTTAGCACAAATTCAGAAAGAATAAGTAAAAAGAAATCAAAATTCAAAAATTCTATTTAAGTTAGGTTAAGTTAGTGCATATCTTCATTTTTTTATTGACTCCTTTCAAAAGAGGTAAGGTCCGGTGAATCGGAAACAATTAATATTAATTAAGAATTAAAAAACTTTTTTTATGGAACAGACATATCAATATGCGTGGATTTTACCTTTCGTTCCACTTCCAATCCCTATGTTAATAGGAGTGGGACTTCTTCTTTTTCCGACAGCAACAAAAAATCTTCGTCGTATGTGGGCTTTTCCAAGTATTTTATTGTTAAGTATAGTCATGATTTTTTCAACTAATCTGTCTATTCAGCAAATAAATAGCAGTTCTATCTATCAATATGTATGGTCTTGGACACTCGATAATGATTTTTCTTTAGAATTCGGCTACTTGATCGATCCACTTACTTCTATTATGTCAATGTTAATCACTACTGTTGGAATTATGGTTCTTATTTATAGTGATAATTATATGGCTCACGA